GATATGAATTTTATTGATCCGTAAGAATAATGCCAGAAATTTGAATGTAGTATACACAACAATCGGAATTTCTGGCATTATTTTGACTGAGTTTATCAATTAAGCAATTTTGAATTTGATTCGGATAGTGATTCAAAAGGATGGTACATTTTTACACTCACAAAAGCGAATAGTTTTTTAGTATGAAGATTCTGTTGATTTATTTCTAGATCTAATTAATTTGTCATTAACTTAGTATCACAGTATCCTATGATGTAAGACAGGGCAAATGTGCATCTGGTTGCTTGCATATAACATATATGGTACAGAATATATAGGAAAAATGTACCATCACCGAATTTTGAATCGTGGATACATATAGATCCTTAACATACTGAAACGGCTGCCATTATTGGTATCAAACCAATAGCGATTCATACAAGCTAAATCTTCTAATCGAAAATTAGGCCAAAGAAAGAACTTGAGTTTAATTAATTCATTTTTATCTCTATCAAGGTGTTTACTTTCATCCAAAAATTGACCCCAGCTTTTTATGTTGTTCTCCTTGCAAAATACTGGATTTCTATCCACACCATTCCGATTCTTGAAATTGAAATTTAAAGAATTGAGAATTCTCAATTCTCTACGCCGTCTAGACGATAAAATCATTTCAGGAACAAGCAAATCAAAATGATCCTTATCAACATCTTTTTGTTTTCCGTATCTTTGATTAGTTTGTTGCTTACTCTTATGAACTAATGAAATACCTATGGCTTGATACATAAGAAATTCTTCCAGATCTTTTATAGACGAAGTTAATAGGGGTTGGAACTTCATCAAACCAAATTCCGCCCAGTTAAACAGAGTAGACTCCTTCGAATAATGACTGACAATTCTGTCTAGCGGCAGATCTCCCATTTTCAAATAGGCTAAAAGCCTTCGTTTACGTTGTAAACGCCCTTTTGTTTTACCCACCATCTGCATTAAGTTCAGCCGCTCGAGCATATCCTCCTCAACTAGCCGCTCGGTGTGGATGCTAAAACCCAAATACTTCGCTTGAAGGTCAACAAAATCTACTAGCCTCGGCGAGTCACTCCGGTATTGTGTTTTTTTTTTACTGAACCCTTTTTCATAATCTTCTCTAATAACTTCTTGGATGTCTTCGATGTCGATGTCTTCGATGTTTTGACTAACATTTGCTTTTCCTTTAGTTGCTTTTCCTTTAGTTGCTTTTCCTTTAGTTGCGTTTCCTTGACTAACATTTGCTTTTCCTTTAGTTGCTTTTCCTTGACTAACATTTGCTTTTCCTTTAGTTGCTTTTCCTTGACTAACATTTGCTTTTCCTTTAGTTGCGTTTCCTTGACTAACATTTGCTTTTCCTTGACTAACTTCTTCTTCTTCTTCTTCTTCTTCTTCTTCTTTTCCTTTGAAATTTAAAAGAAGTAACTTCATAGGTCTAAGCCACGGGTCCATTTGATATGTCCTCTTACGTAGCAGAAATTCTGGGAAGAACCAATCTTCCTGATTCGAATCTTCCTCATTCGAATTCGCTCTGGGTGCCTTTAAGATTTCTTCATTCATTCCCATCCAATTAAAAAAGCTTTTTTTGTCTTCTTTGATTTCTGGATTTTCTTTGAGTTCTGGATCTTCTTTGAGTTCTGGATCCTTTTCGATTTCTGGATCCAAGAGCATTTTTGGAACGATATCATAAATAATACCTCTATTCTCATTCTCAATTATTTCAGAATTCTCATTCTCAATTATTTCAGAATTCTCATTCTCAATTATTTTAGAATTCTTAGTCTCAATCTTAGTATTTGTATTATGGTTAGGGTCGATCTTTTTCCCAGCCTCCAAATTGACTAGATATTTTTCGAAAAACATCCAATCAAAGTCCATATATTTTCTGTCAGTTTTTTTCTTTCGCATTTTTTTCAGAGACATATAAACCTTGTCTAGATAATTGTCTAGAGAATTCTTGTCTAGATAAACCTTGTCTAGAAAATCCTTGTAATAATCCTTTTCTATATAAAACTGGTCTAGAGCATCCTTGAAATAAACCTTGTCTAGAAAACTCTTGTCTAGATAATCCTTGTTATAATCCTTGTCTACATAAGTATTGTCTAGATAATTGTGTAGATAAGTATTGTCTCGATAAACCTTGTCTAGAAACTTCTTGTCTAGTATACAATCCTTGAAATAAGTCTTGAAAACAATCTCCTCTGGTATATCAAATAAGTCGATCTCTTGGCTCTTATTTACTTGTAATGGCAATTTAGAAATAGAGGAGTCCTTCTTAGTTTCAGAAGAAATGTATTTATATGCTAAAAGATCATATTTATAGTTTTTCTTAAACTTAGTTTTTTGATTTCTTACTAATGAATATACTTCAGAATCATCTTGTTTTTTGGAATGAAGTAATGGGTCTTTTTCATATGAATCTCCTTTATTTAAATCGTTATTTTGAGGCGTATGGCGTCGGTTGACTTTATTTCGCCAGGTTTGTGCGCCTACTCGCTCCCAATGAACCTTAGATAAATTGTATTGAGACTGACCTCTTAACCAGTTTTTCCATGGATTCGTTCCAAAATTTCGAAGTTTCTTATGCTTTAATTCGGAATGAAATATTCCCTGTCTTTCAAAAGAATCCTTTATTGCAGTCTTAAGAAAAAAAGACGTTCCGCGATATTGAAGAACAGATCTTAACTTATCACTAACTAGGGTTTGTGATAATTTGTAAAATACATATGCTTGTGACAGGGAAGATAAATTTGGCAAGGAAGCAAATTTCGGAACAATCTGTGACTTCTGCTTATTTATATTTTTTATAGTCGAACTAAAGGTAATTCTTTTTTGATTTGTTTCAGTATTGGAAATGTCTTTCTCAAAAAATTTTTTTGTTAAATTGATTCTAGAAATCTTAATGATACATAGAAAGATATCTAGGTATATTTTGTATATTTTTTCAATGAAAATTTTTTGAAAATAATTCCATTTACTTATTAATCGAACAGTTCTTCTTTTTACAATTTTCCAAATATTTTTTGGCGATTCTACATTATTATTTTTCTTTTTGTTGTTAGGACTATTATTTAGTCCTGGAGTTACTTTTTTTTTTTCTTTTGTAATTCTTTCTATTTGATTTTTGATTGTGCTTGTTCTATTAATCAGATTTTGTATTTTTTCTTCTGAATTTGTAGAAGCTGTAGATCGAATTTGACTAAATGATTCATGAATTATCTCATTGCTGATTATAGAATCTTTTTCTTTTTGAGTTTCACTCGATTCATCTACTCCTATCCCTTTCAATCTTGTATTTTTTTTTATTAGTTTCAAAATTGTGCTTTTTAGAACTAGAACCCTTTCTTTAAGCCGTTTTATGCTTTCTTTAAGCCGTTTTATGCTTTCTTTTGGGTTTCCTAGAACTCTAACAAAATTTTTCTTTATTTTTTGGTTGAAAACGCTTCTTATAAGTCGAAAGTCGCTCCCTTCCAATTTTTCTGCTGCTAATCTTTGACTTTTTTTGCCTAGTTCCTTAAAAATGGGCCCCAAAAAAATGGAAAAGGAACGGTTGGGTCGGGCACTACCCCAAGGATAGTCAGCTAGTCCCCAGAAAGACCTTATAAAAGCATAATCGTTGGTTATCCTTTGTCTATCATCCGCTGTGTGCCAAGGTTTCAACTCTAAAGGCCATAAAACTTTGACCTGAAGACCGTATTCCCACCACTCCTCCGGAAAGTTGCTGATGGATATGACGCCTATAGCAAAACCGTCATCGTTGCATAAAAGATGAGTCTCGTTTTCCCAGTCCTTTCTATCCTCAGCCCACTCGGGCTGCTGCAAAAATAAGATACGACCAATATTTTTAGCTATTATCGCTAAAGGCAATGCAATATATCTTCTAAAATAGGAGTTTAAAATTAATATGATACCTCTTACTCCTAGCCCATAATAAAGCTCATTCCATGCATCTATTCCATCCATCCGGAACAGCTCTTCGTCGGGGTCTAGTTCGAGTTTCTCTTTTTTGATTCTTTTCAATTTTTTCCGTTCTTTCAATGCTTTGCTTTTTTTTTCGTCTATCTTCCTTTTTGTCTTCCTTTTTGTTTTTGTCTGTTCTTTCTTAGGTCCCTTAAGAGTGAAAAGGTCCCCTTTTTTGATTCCAAACCTATGCAGCAAATTTTTCATTTTCAAAACAAGGGGTTTCAATACCCTAAAAGAACTAGACAGTCTACTTTTTAAGAAGCCCAAAAAAAGAGGGGAATGCGGAAACATTTCAATCTGTCTTACAATAACTCCGTTTTTACGCCTTAGGACGCTCGCAACACCTTTGATGTTATCCTGATGCCAAAATTGCTTGCGCACCGCTCTCAAGGAGGTCCTCCACACGTTCTTATCCTCGGTTTTCCACTCGATATTGGTGATAAGGCTGCCAAGGTGAACATGAGCAAGGCTTTTCTCAAAGTCAATACTATAAGGGTCTCCCCCACTCTTGATCAAATCCTTCTTAACCTTCTCATTAATCTTTTTAGCAATCTCCGGATCAATCTTATTACTATCTTTAAAAATATTTTTGCTAATTAAATTTTGAATATCCTCATTCAAAATAATTTCATATTTGTATTGTGCTGATATAATATCAAAGCACTCATTATCTCCCCGCTTGGTCACAAAGGGTTCGCCCAGGTCGTATGCGACCTCGCGGAGTAATACGTATGACCAGCGAGGGACGCGTTGACCGATGTGCGCTCGTCCCACACTTTCTCCCACTTTATAAGTCCTTATTTGCTTTAGCTTTTTTAGTTTTCGCTCGTTCCAATCAATGCCTCCCCCCCCTTTTTCCCAAGGCTTAGAAAAAAATTTTGCCAAAGGATTATAATATAATTTTCCTTCTGCTCTTAGTTTTAGTGTTTTACTTTTTAGTATCGCGAACATTCTCTCTTCAAATTTTGGGGACTCGAAAATGACACCTGGCAAAAGGGTCTCATGAATTTGATTTAGAGCAAGGATTTGCTTAAGTTGAGATTCTGTAGGTTCATCGTCGATTCTTTCACGAGATTTTTTAGTTCCATCGTCGATTCTTTCACGAGATTTTTTAGTTCCATTTTTTTTTCTTCGACGAGATTGCATTGCATTCTGGACTTTTTCACGAGATTGCATTGCATTCTTTTTTCTTCGACGAGATTGCATTGCATTCTTTTTTCTTCGACGAGATTGCATTGCATTCTTTTTTCTTCCACTAGATTTACGAGATTTAATTACATTGTAGACTTTTTCACGAAATTCACCCAATTGAAGAAGTGCCCTTTCTTCGCTTAGACGTGCTTCTTCGCGTAGACGTGCTTCTTCGCGTAGACGTGCTTCTTCGCGTAGACGTGCTTCTTCTTCGCTTTTCTGCTGTTCTTTGCTTTTCGGTGCCTTTTCTTCGCTTTTCTCCTTTTCTTCGCTTTTCTCCTTTTCTTCGCTTTTCTCCTTTTCTTCGCTTTTCTCCTTTTCTTCGCTTTTCTCCTTTTCTTCGCTTTTCTCCTTTTCTTCGCTTTTCTCCTTTTCTTCGGGATCCTCGATTACTTTTCTAAACTTTTTGATTCTTCCACGAGAGGGCCCATTCAACAAAGGATCATACCTTTTTGGTAGGCAGAGGCAGGTTTCGTTCATTTTCTCAATACAAACCCGAGTCCTTTTGTCGAGTATATCTAGAAAAAGAAATCCCGTGTCTAGAGCCTCAATTCTCTTTATAAACTCGTTATTTAAGTTGTTTTGTCTTTGTTTGTTCTTATAAAGCCAATCTTTGTCTAGTTTATCAAAGGAGAGTCTTTCTACTGTGGACGAAGATATCATCCCTTTCGTCAGTTCCTTAAAACTAGAAAAACTAGGAAGATCTGTAAAAGATATTCTTTTTTTTCCATCACTTCGGCATGTATCAAAAAAATATTGTGAAGCTTCCTTTCTTACAGCCCCAAAAAAGTGTTGATTGCTTATGTATCGTACTGGACGAGTCCATTGAAACTGAAAAAAATCGGCCGCTAAAATGGCTTCCACCACTATGGGTGCTTTTTGATCTTTTTCTTCATCCAGATCCGCTCCCCAAGGCGTGGGAGGAATTTCTTCTTTGAATAGCACTTTTTTTCGTGCAATCTCCTCTTTCTTTTCCTCTTTCTTTTCCTCTTCCTTTTCCTCTTCCTCGTCCTCCCAGTAAGTGTCAGCTTCTCGGCCTTGTCTGGCTAACCAATTTGGTTGCAGTTGTGGGGCTTGGACGCTTGTCAGTGGATGTGGAAAAATGAATAAAGGTATTCTGCCTAAATAGTAGGCACAGGTAACAAATAAGAAAATATTCACGAACCGACCCGTGTTTCTCCTCAAGTTTATTAACAGCAAGTACTGAATTTCTGACACAACCCACTGAAAGTTTCGCATAAGGAATTCAAATTCTTCCCCAAGGGACCTAACAAGGTACTGATAAATCTTCTTTTTGTATTTATTCAATTCTGACTTAATGTACTTATTCAATTCTGACACACGGTACTGAAAGTGTGAAAAACGGACCTGAAATTTTGCCCCAAGGTACTTATAAATGTACTTATCCAATGCTGACAGAAGTTCCTTCTTAGATCTACTCAAAAGATAGATCCGTATCCAGTCTAATAATCTTTTCGTGAATAAAAGGAAACAAATGTAACCAATTAACCAACCAACAAAACTACTTGTTACAAATAACATCTTGTTCTTGCATCGAAACATATAAACATTGACTAATCTGGCTAACGTTGAATTTGGTAAAAGGATCTGGTTGGCTAATTGAAAAATGAAAGTATTCAGGAAAATGAGGAAATTGCTTCTGGTACTGGTAGTGATAGTATAGTCCCAATTGTCGGCTGCGAAATAAAGCAAAAGATACGGTAGAAATAGTACAGCTAGTATATGAGGTGTCCACAATAGTAGATACAGAGGCCTATTATAGATCGACATGAACCTCACGAGCTGGCCCAGAATCAAACCAGTTATTGCTGCTGCCTTCTGCTCGGGTTCTTCAACGAAAAGGAAGAGATAAGCGGGCCTTATGGAGAATGTAGTTAGAAATCCATAATAGAGTCCGACCCCAACGACCGAATTGGTTATCTTCATACACAAGCTTACGAACGATTGAAATAGCATGATCACCACCTCCTTGGTTTTATTTTTTTTTTTTTTTTCTATTGTCTATTGCAATAGACAATAAAATTTGTATCTATTTTTGTTTATATATTGAATTATATATATATGTCATTTTTTTTATATTTATATATATATATATGTGATTATTTTTCGTTTTTATAGAAATTATTTCTTTATATAAATTATTTAAACGACCGAATTGATTATCTTGAGGCAGAAAGGTACTAAAGATTACAAAATCATGATAACCCTCCAGTTTTTCTTTTTTGTTTTCTATTGCTATAGAATTTGTATAGTTCTTATTTCGTTCTTAGGATGATGATTTTGAAACTTTCCATATATAGAAAAGAAATAGAAAAAGATAGACTA